GAAGATTCGAGTCTAAATGATATAGAAAAAAAGAGTCAGAGTTGGAGAAATAGTTACTGGTTTCGTTACAGTAACGTTGATCATTTATTTAGTTTCATGGATATTGATATTCGGAATTTTTTCTCTGATGATACTTTTTTACTTATAGACAGTAAGGGGGACAGTTATTCAATATATTTTGATATTGAAAATAAAAATTTTGAGATTGACAGCGATCATTCTTTTCGAAGTGAACTACTCAATTCTTTTTCGAATTTGTGGGATGCAAGTTTTCTGAACTCGCGATCTAAGAGTGGCGATACCTATAATGATCGTTACACGTATGATACTAAATATAGTTGGAATAATCACATAAAGAATTGCATTGACAATTATCTTTATTCTCAAATACGTATTAGGAGTTCCGGTAGTGATAATTCTATTTTTAGTTACATTTTGAGTGAAAGTGAAAGTAGGGGTGAAGGTGGAAGTCTAAGAACTATCACAAATGATAGTAATTTAACTAGAAGAGAAAATCTTGATGTAACTCAAAAAAATAGGGATTTGTGGGTTCAATGCGAAAATTGTTATTTTTTAAATTTTAAAAAATTGTTCACAAATATCCACCTTAATATTTGTGAACAATGTGGATATCATTTGAAAATGAGTAGTTCATATCGAATTGAACTTCTGATTGATCCGGGAACGTGGAATCCTATGGATGAAGATATGGTTTCTATGGATCCCCTTGAATTTCATTCGGAGGAGGAACCTTATAAAGATCGTATTGATTCTTATCAAAGACAGACAGGTTTAACTGAAGCTGTTCAAACAGGTATAGGTCAACTAAATGGTATTCCTGTAGCAATTGGGGTTATGGATTTTGAGTTTATGGGAGGTAGTATGGGATCGGTAGTAGGGGAAAAAATAACCCGGTTGGTTGAATATGCTAGTAATAAATTACTACCCCTTATTATAGTATGTGCTTCTGGAGGAGCACGTATGCAAGAAGGAAGCTTGAGCTTAATGCAAATGGCTAAAATATCATCTGTTTTATATGATTATCAATTAAATAAAAAGTTATTTTTTGTATCAATTCTTACATCTCCTACTACTGGTGGGGTAACAGCCAGTTTTGGTATGTTAGGGGATATTATTATTGCCGAACCCAACGCTTACATTGCATTTGCGGGTAAAAGAGTAATTGAACAAACATTGAATAAGACAGTACCTGAGGGTTCACAAGCAGCCGAATATTTATTCCATAAGGGTTTATTTGATCCAATCGTACCACGCAATCTTTTAAAAGGCGTTCTAAGTGAGTTATTTCAGCTACACGCTTTTTTTCCTGTAAAAAAAAAAATTAAAAAAGTCGAGAATTAAAGTCAATTCTTTGTGTCCAAAAGCTTTTTATCAGAATAAAAAAAACAGAAGAGTGTTCTTTTTTTTGTGCTTAGTGATACCTTAAATTTTAGAAGAGAATATAGATATAGAATCGAAAAAAAAAAAATGTAAATAATTAGATCTCTTCTTTTTGACTATTTACTAATTTAGTAATTAGTCAAACTCTATCAACAAGATAAAAGAAAAAAATCTTCCTTTTCCTTCTATGAAATTAGTCAACTAAAAAAAATTTCATGTTACTTTCTTCCATATTTTTTTTTCTGGAAATCCTTCTTAAAAAAACCTCTTGGATCCGATTCGAAATTATTGAATTTTTAGAATTCTGTAGAAACAAAAGAAAGAAGAAAGTTAAAAAATTCGATCTTAGTAGATTCTTATAGTTATATGAAGAATTAATTCGAATTAATTAATATAATAACATAATAACAACAAAAAATATAACAAACAGGTACAATATAGTAGATCGAGGTACTCATTCTATGACAACTATTAACTTTCCCTCTATTCTTGTGCCTTTAGTCGGCCTAGTCTTTCCGGCAATTGCAATGGCTTCCTTATTTATTCATGTTCAAAAAAACAAGATTGTTTAAGTCCTGTGGTCCAAATTTAAAACTTAGGCTTGAATCATAACACATATATATATTGAGCAAAATGCTATACTACGCGGTTTTTACGAACATAACTGAAAGAGCCCTTATGCATGTGGAAACATGGCATAGGGGTATAATTTTTATAACTAATTTGATGAATTACTCTTAAACTAAAAAAAAAAGATATAAAAAAAAGTGAAAGTCAAGCTTCACATCAGATATATTACTAGTTGATGAGAGTTACGCCGGAAACATAACAAAGTAAGGAAAGTCGAAATACTTTGGGGTATTCTTTTAATTAAAAATAAAATGGAATCAGATCTATTATGAATTGGCGATCAGAACGTATATGGATAGAACTTATAACAGGATCTCGAAAAATAAGTAATTTCGGCTGGGCCTTTATCCTTTTGTTAGGTTCATTAGGATTTGTATTGGTTGGAATTTCTAGCTATCTTGGTAAGAATTTTATATCTTTATTTCCCCCTCAGCAAATTCTTTTTTTTCCACAAGGGATCGTGATGTCTTTCTATGGAATTGCAGGCCTCTTTATTAGCTCCTATTTGTGGTGTACAATTTCATTGAATGTAGGTAGTGGTTATGATTTTTTCGATAAAAAAGAAGGAATAGTTTGTATTGTTCGTCGGGGATTTCCTGGAAAAAATCGTCGTATCTGCCTCCGATTTCTTATAAAAGATATTCAGTCTATTAGAATAGAACTTAAAGAGGGTATTTATACTCGTCGTGTCCTTTATCTGGAAATAAGAGGCCAGGGGGCCCTTCCTTTGACCCGTACGGATGAAAATTTGACTCCACGAGAAATTGAACAAAAAGCTGCTGAATTGGCCTATTTCTTGCGTGTACCAATAGAAGTATTTTAAAATGATAAAGAAAATGAACTCGGAGTAAAATAAAAACTCTACAATACTCTTTTTGGAACTTTTTTTCGACGGCACACCTACCTTAATGGAAAGGAAATTTCATCCGAACGCCCACTCGAGTCAAAGCAGACATATACGGAACAACCAAAAGGGTAAACTTTTTTTTCTACAAATATAAAGAAGTGATCTTTCGATGGCAATACACTCAATTCAGTAACAAAAAAAAAAAAAACAATTGAGGGGTTCATCCCATATATATATCAGAATGGATTCTTTTTTTTTTAGTGTTTGGAATTGATAGGTTAGATACAATACAAAAAAATCATGTCAAATTTTTATTTTTTACAATTTTTTATTTTGTTCGCTTTAATAACCAACCAATTGGAGTTTTTATAATTATAATGATTCTTTAAAGATTCAACGACTAAAAAAAAAGAGAATATATTAATGGATTGGATACTTATGTTTCAGGTTTGATAAAACTATTAGATCGCATAGAGTCGACGAATGCAAAGAGTTCATAAACAATTTATAGATGAAAAAAAAAGAAAAAAAGAAAGCATTTTTAGCTTTTCTATATCTTGTATCGATAGTCTTTTTACCCTGGTGGATCATGCTATCATTTCAAAAAAGTCTGGAATCCTGGGTTACTTTTTGGTGGAATACTAAGCAATCGGAAACTTTTTTGAATGATATTCAAGAAAAGAGTTTTCTAAAAAAATTTATCGAATTTGAAGAGCTACGCTTGTTGGACGAAATGGTAAAGGAATACTCAGAAACACATCTACAAAAAGGAATCCACACTGAAACGATTCAATTGATCAAGATGTACAACGAGGACTGTATCCATATGATTTTGCAATTTTCGACAAATATAATATGTTTCCTTATTCTAAGTGGTTATTCTATTCTGGGAAATAAAGAACTTATTCTTCTTAATTCTTGGGTTAAGGAATTCCTATATAACTTAAGTGACACAATAAAAGCTTTTTCTATTCTGTTATTAACTGATTTATGTATCGGATTTCATTCGCCTCATGGTTGGGAACTAATGATTGGCTCTATCTACCAAAATTTTGGATTTGCTCATAATGATCAAATTATATCAGGTCTTGTTTCCACTTTTCCAGTTATTCTAGATACAATTTTGAAATATTGGATTTTCCATTATTTAAATCGTGTATCCCCATCACTTGTAGTAATTTATCATTCAATGAATGACTGAAAAGAAAAAAGATATACGGATATAAATCCAATTTTAATTTCTAATTCTATTTGTACATAAGCATAAGCAAAGTGTTCAAAACCATACTTTCCATTTTTACCCAGGCAGTTCTTTAATTTAAATTTTAGTTAAAGTAAAAAGCAGAATCGCGAATAGGAAACTATACTAGCAACCTATCCAATTTATTGTAGAAATTTTCGGGATGAATGATTGGACTATGAAAATGCAAACTATAAATACTTTTTCTTGGATAAAAGAACAGATTACTCGATCCATTTCCGCATCACTCATGATATATATAATGACTCGACCTTCCAGTTCAAATGCATATCCCATTTTTGCGCAGCAAGGTTATGAAAATCCACGAGAAGCGACCGGACGTATTGTATGTGCCAATTGCCATTTAGCTAATAAGCCCGTGGATATTGAGGTTCCCCAAACAATCCTTCCTGATACTGTATTTGAAGCAGTTATTCGAATTCCTTATGATATGAAATTAAAGCAAGTTCTTGCTAACGGCAAGAAAGGGGGGTTGAATGTAGGGGCTGTTCTCATTTTACCTGAGGGATTTGAATTAGCTCCGCCCGATCGTATTTCTCCAGAGATAAAAGAAAAGATCAGAAATCTTTCTTTTCAGAGCTACCGCCCTCCCCAAAAAAATATTCTTGTGATAGGTCCTGTTTCCGGGCAAAAATATAATGAAATTGCCTTTCCTATTCTTTCCCCGGACCCTGCTACTAAAAAAGATACTCACTTCTTAAAATATCCGATATATGTAGGCGGTAACAGAGGAAGGGGTCAGATTTATCCTGACGGAAGCAAGAGTAATAATACAGTTTATAATGCCACAGCAGCGGGTATAGTAAAGAAAATTTTACGAAAAGAAAAAGGGGGATACGAAATAACCATAGTGGATGCCTT